AAAAACGATAAGGGCCCAGCAAAAATTACTTAGTTTTCGAGACCCCGTTATAAGTTCTATCCATATATGTTCTGATCGCCGACTCATACTTGATCCGATTCTATTTTATTGGAAGTGAGAGAATACCCTATTTTATTTTGACTTTGTTTTTTTTTTTGTTTCCGAAAGAACTCTCCTCAACTAGCACTAGTTTGATGTGAAGCTTTAGGGGTAAATTGATTAGATCTAAAATAATAACATACCCTTCATATGACCCAATATACATAAGGATCCACCTATTTTACATTTTAGGCACCCGGCGATCCTGATCTATTTGAAACTAGCTAGAATTGATTTATCCATAGATCATTTTCTGCAGGCATAAGAGCCTGTTCCTTTATGTTGGGCGGAAATCACATGTTATACTATATTTCCCGAAATAAACATCTGTGTTATGGTTATGCTACAGTTTCAAAAAAACGGCTGAGGTTGAGTCCCCTCAGATTTAAACAATCTTATTCTTTTGAACATGAAGAAATAAAGAAGCCATTGCAATTGCCGGAAATACTAGGCCTACTAAAGGCACAAAAATAGAGGGAAGATTGAAAGTTGTCATAAAATGGTACCTCGATTTACTATATTGTACCTATTATTATTTATTTTTAATATCATATTTTAGATTTATAATTATTTATAATTTATACTAATTATAATTAAGAATTGTGATTATTATGAATTCATAGTTATTATTAATTCATTCAATTTGAAAATTCTTATTAGAGATCTAAGTATCTATATATCTAAATAAATAATAAATAGATATAGATACAAGGAATATAGAACTGAATAACTGGCCTCATTCATCTTTCTACATCAAAGATGCGTAGGATAATCAACTTGAGTATTTTTCTTCATTTCTTTTTGTTCTTGTCTTCTAAAGAAAGAGTTTCTTACAAATTATCGAAAAATTCGTTAGAATGCCGGGATTTTTAGTGAAAATGGGATCTTCAGAGATGGATAAAGATACAAAACTATATATCTATCTTTTCTATATTCTATATTTGAATTTGATTATATACATAAGACGAAATTCGTCTGGTTTGCCTAATTTCACGAAAGGAAGAACTCATGCTTTTATCTTGTTGATAGAGACTTCGTAATTAGTAATTGGGAATCCAGGTAAAAAAAGAATTATCCGCAACTTTTGATTCTTTCTACAATTAGATCTTAGGTCACCAAGGAAGACTCCATTCTTATGATTCCGATAAATTAACTACTTGTTTGCTACAAATAAGATAATTTAAGATAATTGAATTTAGTACGCTTTACTTGATGGAATTAGAATTCAAAGGAAAGAAGGCATGCAGTTTAAATAACTCACTCAGAACGCTTTTTAAAAGATTACGTGATACGATTAGATCGAATAAGCCCGTCTGGAATAAATATTCAGCCGATTGTGAACCTTCGGGTACTGTTTTATTCAATGTTTGTTCAATTACTCTTTTACCCGCAAATGCAATGTAGGAGTTGGGTTCGACAAGAATGATATCTCCCAACATACCAAAACTGGCTGTTACTCCACCAGTAGTGGGAGATGTAAGGATTGAGACATAAAATAAATTTTTATTTGATTGATAATCATATAAGGCAGACGATATTTTAGCCATTTGCATCAAGCTCAAACTTCCTTCTTGCATGCGCGCCCCCCCCGAAGCGCACACTATAATAAGTGGTAGAGAGTGAGTAGTAGCGTACTCAATGAAACGGGTGATTTTATCCCCGACTACGGATCCCATACTACCCCCCATAAACTGAAAATCCATAACCCCAAGTGCTACGGGAACATCATTTAGTCGACCTACGCCTGTTTTAACAGCCTCAGTTAATCCTGCCTTTCCTTGATAAGAATCAATACGATCTTCATAAGGCTCCTCCTCCGAATGAAAGCCAATGGGATCCAAAGAGACCATGTCTTCATCTATAGGATTCCAAGTGCCAGGGTCGATCGAAACTTCGATTCTTTCTGAAGAACTCATTTTCAAATGATATCCGCATTGTTCACAAATATTCATTTTTGATTTCAAAAATTTCTTATAATTTAATCCATAACAATTTTCGCATTGAACCCACAAATGCCTGTAGTTTTGAGTTGCATCAACATAATCAGACCCTTCTCCTAGAGTTAACTCACTACTCTTCTCGCGGGTTCGTATACCGGACTCTTCCCTTTCACTATCTTCCCTTTCACTATTAGTTCTATGTTTATCAAAAGCACACCTAGAAATGTAACTGTCACCACTATCACTTACAATGGACGTATCAATACAACTTTGAGACTGAAGATAACCGTCGATGCAACTAGTAATGTCAATGTAATTATTCCAACTAGATTGAGTATCGTACATGTAACGATTGTATAAGGAATCTTCACCCGTAGGTCCATTATTCCTATAACTAGAATTGCGATAACTAGAAAAAGAACTTTCTAGTTCACTCAGAAAAGAATGATCGTTGTCAATCT